AATGGCACAATATTTTTTTGCTACATGCCTAAGTGACGGAAAACAAAGAATCTCTTTTACATATCCACCCAGTTTGTCAACTTTTTTTGAAATGATACAAAAAAGGTGGTTTTTAGACACGACAGAAACAAGATCCTCGGAAGAACTATATAATCGTTGGGTTTCTACCAACGAACAAAAAAGAAAGAGCCTAAGCAACGAATTTATCAAGCGAATTGAAGCTCTAGACAAGGGTTCTCTTGATGATGTACTTGAAAAAAGGACTAGATTGTACAATGATGGGACTGAGCAAAACTGCTTACCAAAAGTGTATGATCCTTTTTTGAGCGGACCCCACCGTGGAACAATTAGAAATTTCGATTTGGACTCAAGCATCAACAATCCTTTAAACAACCCGATAGAAGATTCCCTAACAAGCATGTGGAATAAGCTTAAGCTTCAAGATATCCTTCCTAATGATTTCCGAGAATTTGAAGATCAAGAAGACAAAAAAAGTGAAGATCAACAACAAAAAGAATATCACTATCAAAGTGCATTAAGTGCATTTGAAGACGAAGATAAAGAATATCAAAGTGCATTTGAAGATGAAGATCGAGAAATTCGAAGTGAATTTGCAGGGGAACCAAGGCCTAATACGGCTTTGAATTTAAACGAAAATGATGAAATTGAAAACCTTGAAATTGCAATCGAAAACTTTGAAATCGAAAAAAAGGTTCCTCGATGGTCATACAAATTGAACGTGGATTGGGGGGATTTGGAAAACGAGCCAAAAGACAATGAAGAAGAGGAAAATCAGGCTTATGATATTTGTTCACCAGAAGTAAGACGCGTAGTCATTTATACTGAGAAAGAGACTGAGAACGAGACTGAGAACGAGACTGAGAAAGAGACGGAGACTGGTGCGAATGCTAGGACTATCGAAAAAAATACTAAGACTACTACTGACGAAGATAAGACAGATAAAACTGCCGAGAATGCTCGGACTATCGAAAATCCTAAGACTACTACTGACGAAGATAAGACAGATAAGACTGCCGAGAATATTAAGACTACTACTGACGAAGATAAGACAGATAAAACTGCCGAGAATGCTCGGACTATTGAAAATCCTAAGAATACTATTAAGGATAAGGAAGATAAGAAGGAGGAGGAGGAACCGGAAGAAATTGCTTTGCTTTCCTATCTAGAAGAACCAGATTTTGATCGCGATTTAATTAAAGGATCCATGCGAGCTCAACGACGCAAAATTTCTATTTTTCCACTGTTTCACCCATATGTGCGTTCCCCGCTTTTTTTGGGCCAAGAAGACAGAAAATTGTTTTTTTTTTTTTCTTTTGATATCCTCGAAATGCAGAGTTTGCTTTTCAGAATCAGAAATTTGGTGGGTAAATGCGTGGAATTCAAAACTTTTCATTCGCATTCTAAAGATACAGAAGAAAAAAAAAAAAANNNNGGAGCAAGCAGAGCAAAAAGATCCGAGGGAAGAGGTGGAGGAGAAGAAGGTGGCAGACTTTTTCGAACTTTATGAGGCTCAACGACTAAGGGGTGTGCTTTTAGTAACCCTATCATTTCTTAGAAAATATATAATACTGCCCTCGTTGATAATAGCCAAAAATATTGGCCGTATGCTATTATTTCAATGTCCCGAGTGGCGCGAGGATTGGAAAGCGTGGAGTAAAGAAATGCATGTTAAATGTACTTATGAAGGGATTCCATTATCAGAAAATGAATTCCCCCAAAATTGGTTAGACGATGGTATTCAGATAAAGATCCTATTTCCTTTCGATCTAAAACCTTGGCACAAACCTCAAGTAGAATCTAATCATAAAGATCCAATGAAAAAGAAAGGAAAAGGTAAAAAAGGGAATTTTTGTTTTTTAACACCTTTCGGAATGGAAGCCGAAGGACCCTTTGGCCCTTACCGAGAAAAACCCTCCTTTTTTAAACCTATTTGGAAAGAAATTGATACAAACCTCAAAAAAGTGAAAAAGGAAGGTTTTCTAGCTCTAAGAATTTTAAAGCAAAGAACAAAAAGGTTTAGAAAGGTTTTAAAAAAACAAATACGTTGGATTTTCAAAATAATTGGATTTATCAAAAGAAAAATCCAAGAACTTAGAAAAGTAAAGACAATTCCAGTATCTGAGTGGGAGGAATTAAGTCTAAATAGAAAAAATGATAATGATATAGTAAGTAATAATCCTATTACTGAATCGCTCGATCAAGTTAGATCCATGGATTGGATAAATGATTCCCTAACATCAAAAAAAATACCTGATATGGCTGATAGTACAAATGCAATCAAAGATCAAATTAAAACAATCACAACAGAAACTATAAAAATAATTAGAATTCCAGATATCGAAATGAGTTCTAAGAAACCAAGTTATGATGATAAGAAATTAGAGCCGCAGAAAGGGATTTTGCAAATATTCAAAAGAAGGAATACCCGATTAATACGCAAATGGCACTATTTCGTAAAATTGTTTATTGAAAGGATATACATAGAGATCCCTTTATATATAATTAATAGTATGAGAATCAATGGCAAAGTTTTTCTTGAATCAAATAAGACCACTTTTTTTAAATACAGTCCTAATGATGAACCAAATCAAAAAAAAATGCGTTTTATTTCGACTATAAAAGAATCACTTTCTATTTCTAATAGTAGTAATAATAATGAATATTCTTTTTGCGATCTCGCCTCTTTGTCACAGGCATACGTATTTTACAAATTATCACAAACTCAAATTATTAACAAGTATCACTGGAAATCTGTACTTCAATATCAGGGAACACTTCTTTTTCTTAAGGATCAAATAAAAGATTCCTTTAGAAGACAAGGAATATCTCATTCGAAATCAGGGCATAAGAAAATCCACAATATGAGAATAAATGAATGGAAAAATTGGTTAAGGGGACGTTATCACTATCAGTACAATTTATCAAAACCTCAATGGTCTCGACTAGTAGCGCAAACGCAAAAATGGCGAAATAGAATCCAGAAGAGTTCTATGGTTCAAACTAAAAACTCTCAAAATCTGGATTTTTATAAACAGAAAAAAGACCAATTAATTCATTATGAGAACGAAAAAAACAAGAATTATGCGAAGGCTCCTGTACTAAATAAAAAATTGAAAAATTACAAATATGATCGTTTATCACATAAATATATTCATTATGAAGATAAGAAGGGTTCATATATTTCTAGATCACCATTACAAGTAAATGAGGGCAACGAGCTTCTCTTTAATTATAAAAACAAGAAATATTCTCTTGAATTATATGATCTGTCGGAGGATGTAGTTGGTACTGGTTCTCTAAAAAAAAGAGAAGACTACGATAGGCATAGAAATCGGGAGAGAAAATATTTTGATTGGAGAATTTTTGATTTTTCTCTTAAAACAAAAATGGAGGATATAGAGTTCTGGCTCGATCTGGATATTGAGGTCAACATTCTTAAAAATATTAAAAAACGTAATATTTATCCAAAAATTGATAAAGAAGATAAGAAAGATAAGAAAAAGACTTTTTCTCTCGCGATTGATAAACAACTTAACGCGGCCAATCGAACAAAAAACATTTTTGACTGGATGGGAATGAATGAAGAAAGAATAAAAATGGATCCGATATCTAAGACATCTACTCTGAAACTCTCGTTTTTACCCCCAGAATTTGTGTCACTTTATGATACATATAAGATTCAACCATGGAGCATACCAATCAATTCGCTTCTTTTCAATTTTGATGGAGATGAGAACGCTATTGAAAAAAAGGATTCTGAATTAGAAACTAAAAAGAAAGAAGAAAATAAAAAGTCAGTCCAGGGAAATATTGGCTCAGATGGCTCAAACCAACAAAAAGATTTGAAAGAAGATTCTAACAAAAATGACAAGCAACCTAAGAAGAAGAAAACATCAGAATTAGATCTTTTACTAAAAAAAAATTCTGTTTTTCAAGCAAAATTAGACGAACCTTCACCTTTGTATTCGAATAATGTACTATACGATAATATAAAAGTAATTTCTCTACTGGTTAGACTGCAAAATCCAACGGAAATTACTCTAATTTCGATCAAAAGAGAGGACCTGAGGGTAGAGCTAATCCCATTGACAAATACTCAACCTATTGCCGAGTTAGTAAAAAAGGGATATTTGTTTATTGAACCGGCTAAGTTATCAATAAAATGGGATGGGCAATCTATTATGTATCAAACAATAACGGTTTTACATGTACTTAAAAATAAGCAAAAAATGAAAAGTTATCAAAAAAGCCAAGAAAAAAGAAATGTTGATGTTGATAAGAAGGGTTTTTATAAACCCATTCCTCGACACAAAAAGTTGCTCGGGAATAGAGAAAAAAATCATAATGATTTACTTGTTATTGAAAATATTTTATCTCCTAGACGTCGTAGAGAGTTAAGAATTCGACTTTGTTTAAATTCAGGAGATGGAAATGTTGTGGATAGAGATCTAGCATTTTGTACGGATAACAAAGCAAGTACAAGTAACTGTCTTCAAGTTTTGGATAAAGGTAAAAGTTTTGATATAAATGCAAAGAAATTTATGAAGTTTAAATTATTTCTTTGGCCAAATTATCGATTAGAAGATTTAGCTTGTATGAATCGCTATTGGTTTGATACCAATAATGGTAGTTGTTTCAGTATGTCAAGAATCCGTATGTATCCACAATTGAGAATTACTTGATGGTCCATTTTTTATGAATCACATGCCATATCTTATATGGTATATGAAGGCGAGGAGATAGACAAAAGTGTTATGTTATATTAGATTCTGGTACATAAATAATACTGATTTAACGACATTATCCTATCCGAAATGAATTAAGAATCGGCAGGCTCTTCTTAATCTTAAGTCCAACTGCTTCTCTTTTTTGAGTGCAAAGTCGATCAGCCATACCCGTTTTTGTATTCATATCCGAAAAAAGGAAAAGTGGATTGAGTAATCGAATTTGATAAAAAAAGCAAGTATCTAAAAAAATTCAAATGAACTTTTGGTGTATAACAAACGCAAATGTATTATTATTAGTGATCGGTAAAACCCAGATTTGTCAATTTGTAAAAAAAAAGCGGGAGTGAGAAGAATTCTTTTTATGGTAAAAAATTCATTTATCTCAGTTATTTCTATTTCGCAAGAAGAAAAAAAGGGGTCTGTTGAATTTCAAATATTCAGTTTCACCAATAAGATAAGGAGACTTACTTCACATTTAGAATTGCACAGAAAAGATTATTTATCTCAGAGAGGTTTACGTCAAATTCTAGGAAAACGTCAACGGCTACTATCTTATTTGTCAAAGAAAAATAGAGTACGTTATAAAGAATTAATTAGTAAATTCGATATTCGAGAGATAAAAACCCACCCCAATTCATTTTGAAATTCGTTTGCAGCAATTCACGGAATAAGGAATCGGAGAAAAAATATATGACTGTACCAACTACAAGAAAAGATCTCATGATAGTCAATATGGGTCCTCAACACCCATCAATGCATGGTGTTCTTCGACTCATCGTTACTCTAGATGGTGAGGCTGTTATTGACTGTGAACCTGTATTGGGTTATTTACACAGAGGAATGGAAAAAATTGCAGAAAATCGAACAATTATACAATATCTGCCTTATGTAACACGTTGGGATTATTTAGCTACTATGTTTACAGAAGCAATAACAGTAAATGCACCAGAACAATTAGGAAATATTCAAGTACCTAAAAGAGCCAGCTATATTAGAGTCATTATGCTGGAACTGAGTCGCATAGCTTCTCATTTGTTATGGCTTGGCCCTTTTATGGCGGATATCGGTGCGCAGACTCCTTTTTTCTATATTTTCAGAGAGAGAGAACTTATATATGATCTATTCGAAGCTGCCACGGGTATGCGAATGATGCATAATTATTTCCGTATTGGGGGAGTAGCTGCTGATCTACCTCATGGATGGATAGATAAATGTTTAGATTTCTGTGATTATTTTGTAACAGGGGTTACTGAATATCAAAAACTTATTGCACGGAATCCTATTTTTTTGGAAAGAGTTGAAGGGGTGGGCTTTATTAGCGGAGAGGAAGCAATAAATTGGGGCTTATCCGGACCCATGCTACGAGCTTCCGGAATGCCATGGGATCTTCGTAAAGTTGATCATTATGAGTCTTATGACGAATTTGATTGGGAAGTGCAATGGCAAAAAGAAGGCGATTCTTTAGCGCGTTATTTAGTCCGAATCAGTGAAATGAAAGAATCTATCAAAATTATTCAACAAGCTCTGGAACAAATCCCGGGGGGTCCTTATGAAAATTTAGAAGTACGCCGCTTTGATAGTGCAAGGGATTTCGAATTGAATGATTTTGATTATCGATTTATTAGTAAAAAACCTTCGCCCACTTTTGAATTGTCAAAACAAGAACTTTATGTGAGAGTAGAAGCCCCTAAAGGGGAGTTGGGAATTTTTCTAATAGGGGATCAGAGTGTTTTTCCCTGGAGATGGAAAATTCGTCCACCAGGTTTTATCAATTTGCAAATTCTTCCTCAGCTAGTTAAAAGAATGAAATTGGCTGATATTATGACAATACTAGGTAGTATAGATATCATTATGGGAGAAGTTGACCGTTGAAATGATAATGGATACGACAAAAGTACAACAAGCTATCAATTCCTTTTCCAGATCGGAATCATTAAAAGAGTTTTACGGACTCATATGCTTGCTTGTTCCTATTTTTACTCCTTTATCGGGAATCGTCATAGGGGTGCTAGTAATTGTGTGGTTAGAACGACAAATATCTGCAGGAATACAACAACGTATTGGACCCGAGTATGCCGGTCCTTTCGGAATTCTTCAAGCTTTAGCAGATGGGACCAAACTCATTTTCAAAGAGGATCTTCTCCCCTCTAGAGGGGATATTCTTTTATTCAGTCTTGGGCCGTCTATCGCGGTCATATCAATCTTATTAAGTTATTCCGTAATTCCTTTTGGCTATCGCCTTGTTCTAGCCGATCTGAGTATAGGTGTTTTTTTATGGATTGCAATTTCAAGTATTGCTCCTATTGGACTTCTAATGTCAGGGTATGGATCAAATAATAAATATTCCTTTTTAGGTGGTCTACGAGCCGCTGCTCAATCAATTAGTTATGAAATACCATTAACTCCATGTGTATTATCAATCTCTCTACGTGCGATTCGTTAGGATATTCATCAGTCGGGGCGATGAACTAAATTAAATACAGATAGTTATATGAGTGAAACAAAACAGCTTAAAAATTGGCAGTAAAAAATTGAGTCTCATTCCCTAGGTACAAGAGTTAAGTGAAAGTAAAGATAAGCAGTAGAAACTAGAAACTGTTTCCCAAAGATTGGTGGATTAGTCATCAGGGTTTTGAAGCGGATACAAAAGATCAACCTATAGGGAGTTTTTACTTTTTACTATATCTTTGTATTACTATACTATGTACTATACTATGGGGGGGTTGGGCAAAAATTAGTGGACGGTTAGGAATACTAAGGTACACAAAAGATTAGTAATATAGAGTATCCCGAGGGACGGATATTTCCGTATAAAAGGAATCCTAATAGGGGCTTTAAGTTAGTAGAAACGATCAAGTAGTACTTCCCCATGATCCCGATCCAGAGTATGCTCCTATCCACTGATTCAAGAAATTCCTATCAGGAACGAAGTAATCCTTTATTTTCTTTTAGATTCTTTTTTTATTTTTTATGAGAAAGAAGAAGAGGAACGAAAGAAAAAAAACGGAACTCTTATTCTTTATTTCTTTATCCATATTAATAATTAATACACATATAACTCTTATCACAATTCATGAACTAATAACTAATATAACTAATAGAGTGTCTTTTTTTTTTTTCGTAATGGAAAGGGGTATGAATACAAATAGTCATAAGTAGTTTATTTAAGGATGAAGTTTTTACTAAATAAAGTTGAAATTCTATTCTAAAGGATAAGATCAATTCATAAGCACTTTTTTATAGCAGACAGGATTGCATTGGTCTAATTTTGGACTTTACGATGTATCGTTACTCGACCTACTCTACAAACAACAAACATAGTGAGATACCATCAAAGAGGTCCTTATATTTATTTGTGGCCATCGAGGAGCCGTATGAAGTTGAAATTTCATGTACGTTTTTGCAATAGCGACGGGAAGAGTGATGTTACCATCGACTAGAATTATCTAACAGTTCAAGTACAGTTGATATAGTTGAGGCGCAATCAAAATATGGTTTTTGGGGGTGGAATCTGTGGCGTCAACCTATAGGGTTTATGGTTTTTCTAATTTCTTCCCTAGCGGAATGTGAGAGATTACCTTTTGATTTACCGGAAGCAGAGGAAGAACTAGTTGCGGGTTATCAAACCGAATATTCGGGTATTAAATTTGCTTTATTTTACCTTGCTTCCTATCTAAACCTACTAGTTTCTTCATTATTTGTAACAGTTCTTTACTTGGGTGGTTGGAATTTTTCTATTCCGTACATACTCATTCCTGAGCTTTTCGGAAATAATGAAGTGTGTAGAGTCTTTGGAACGACAATAGGTATTTTTATTACATTAGCTAAAGCTTTTTTGTTCCTGTTCATTCCTATCACAACAAGATGGACTTTACCTAGGCTGAGAATGGACCAACTATTGAATCTTGGGTGGAAATTTCTTTTACCTATTTCTTTGGGGAATTTTTTATTAACAACTTCGTTCCAACTCCTTTCATTATAATGGAAAGGCATGGCATGGGATTTTTAGGATATGATAGTATAGCTTCATAACTTCTCTCAACCAATAGAAAGAAACATGAAATTTATTCAGAGATATTCACGATATGCTCCCTATGGTAACTGGGTTCATGAATTATGGTCAACAAACAGTACGAGCTACGAGGTATATTGGCCAAAGTTTTTTGATTACCCTATCTCATGCGAATCGTTTGCCGGTAACTATTCACTATCCTTATCAAAAATTCATCACATCGGAGCGTTTTCGTGGTCGAATACATTTTGAATTTGATAAATGTATTGCTTGTGAAGTATGTGTTCGTGTATGCCCTATCGATCTACCTGTTGTTGATTGGAAATTGGAAACGAATATTCGAAAGAAACGATTGCTTAATTACAGTATTGATTTTGGAATATGTATATTTTGTGGTAACTGCGTCGAGTATTGTCCAACAAACTGTTTATCAATGACTGAAGAATATGAGCTTTCTACTTATGATCGTCACGAATTAAATTATAATCAAATTGCTTTGGGTCGATTACCAATGTCAATAATTGGAGATTACACAATTCAAACAATTATGAATTCGATTCCAATAACAAAAAGCGTGGGTAATTCTGTTCATTCAATAACAATTACTTAATTAGATTAGTCAAATTTGGTTTTGATTGAACTTGAGGAAGCGAAGTTTGCTTAATCAATACCTAAACCTAAGAATCCTAAGATTGTTAAGAATCGGGGCTTGCTTTGTGTTAAAAATTCTAAAATATATGAGGCTTTCGAAATCTATAAATGAAATTGCATTTTTTCGTTTTTTCGTATAGAAAAAGCAGATGCAAGTAAAATGACTAAGTGTATCTACATCAACTAACACCCTATAAAAGGATTTCATTCAATTAGAAACTAGAAACGTATTAAAAAATAGGATAATGTCTTTTTTCTCGGTCGGGTCAATAAGGTCATGAAGGATTTCGGCTGAATTTCTCTCTTAATTTTACATATTTACATAAAATAAAAAATGGATTTACCTGCGCCAATACATGATTTTCTCTTAGTATTTTTAGGGTTGGGTCTTATAGTCGGTGGTCTAGGAGTAGTATTACTTACCAATCCTATTTATTCTGCCTTTTCGTTGGGATTGGTGCTTGTTTGTATATCCTTATTCCATATTCTTTCGAATTCCTATTTTCTAGCTGCGGCACAGCTACTTATTTACGTGGGAGCCATAAATGTCCTAATCGTTTTTGCTGTGATGTTCATGAATCGTTCAGAATATTCCAATGATGCCCACCTTTGGACTGCGGGGGATAGGATCACTTCACTAGTTTGTACAAGTCTTTTTTTTTCACTAATTACTACTATTTCAGATACATCATGGTACGGAATTATTTGGACCACAAGATCAAACCAAATTCTAGAACAGGATTTGATAAATAATGGTCAACAAATTGGGATTCATTTATCAACGGATTTTTTTCTTCCATTTGAACTTATTTCTATAATTCTTTTAGTTGCCTTGATAGGCGCAATTGCTATAACTCGTCAGTAATAAATACTCATAAAAAAAAAACTAAGGATTTCCTTTCTTTTCTTTTTTATTTTAATGCTTCTTTTAGCTTGTTCATGTATAAAATGGAAATGTTTTAGTTAGGTCTATTACCAATATTTTCATTACATACTTGGTATACTCTATCAGTTCAGTTACATTATTGTTCATATTGAAATGAATCAAGATTGAATTGGTGCGGGGTAGTTCAATGATGCTCGAGCATATACTTGTTTTGAGCGCCTATTTATTATCTATGGGTATCTATGGATTGATTACAAGTCGAAATATGATTAGAGCGCTTATGTGTCTTGAGCTTATACTGAATGCAGTGAATTTGAATTTCATAACATTTTCTGATTTTTTTGATAGTCGTCAATTAAAAGGAGACATTTTCTCGATTTTTGTTATAGGTATTGCAGCCGCTGAAGCGGCTATTGGATTAGCTATTGTTTCGTCAATTCATCGTAATAGAAAATCAACTCGTATCAATCAATCAAATTTGTTAAATAAATAGCAGTAATCGTAGGCATATAGATAAAGAAAAGAATAGACGCTATTTTTGAAAATCTAAGAAGGCGAAGTATCTTGGTCCTCTCTCATGAGCAGATACAGAAGTAGATTGATTACAAACTCATTCTAGTAAATGGAAATCGTTGATTCATCTGGTGTTTAAATGTATTTCATTTACTAATACTAAGTTATTTTACTAGAACTAGATCGAAAATTTATGATGTTCAAAAAATGGATAGATCCAATGTCACATTCAGTAAAGATTTATGATACATGCATAGGGTGTACCCAATGTGTACGAGCTTGCCCCACAGATGTATTAGAAATGATACCTTGGGACGGATGCAAAGCTAAACAAATTGCTTCTGCTCCAAGAACAGAAGACTGCGTGGGTTGTAAAAGGTGTGAATCCGCCTGTCCAACGGATTTCCTGAGTGTACGGGTTTATTTATGGCATGAGACAACTCGCAGCATGGGTCTAGCTTATTGATACCTTGCAAAAAATTCTACTTGCACTCTTTTTATTTTTCTTTACCGACAAAAACCCATACTCGATATTATATATATCTAATTATGTATTTTTCGAGTATGGGTTTTTCTGTCCAAAGTGTATCTTGTCTTTACCACGAATTCTTTTCCTTGGTTAACAATAATTGTTGTTTTGCCGATATTCGCGGGCTCTCTCATTTTCTTTTTCCCTCATAGAGGAAATAAGGTAATTAGGTGGTATACTATTTGTATTTGTCTATTAGAACTCCTTCTAACCACCTATGCATTCTGTTATCATTTTCAATTGGACGATCCATTAATCCAATTGGAAGAGGATTATAAATGGATAAATATTTTTGATTTTCACTGGAGACTCGGAATCGATGGACTTTCCATAGGACCCATTTTACTGACGGGATTTATTACCACTCTAGCTACTTTAGCGGCTTGGCCGGTTACTCGAGATTCACGATTGTTCCATTTCCTAATGTTAGCAATGTATAGCGGTCAAATAGGATCATTTTCCTCTCGAGATCTTTTACTTTTTTTCATTATGTGGGAGTTGGAATTAATTCCTGTCTACCTACTTCTTTCTATGTGGGGCGGGAAGAAACGTTTGTACTCAGCTACAAAGTTTATTTTGTATACTGCGGGGGGTTCTATTTTTCTCTTAATCGGAGTTCTGGGTATGAGTTTATATGCTTCTAATGAACCGACATTACAGTTTGAAACATTAGCTAATCAATCATATCCTGTAGTATTGGAAATACTATTATATCTTGGATTTTTTATTGCTTATGCTGTAAAACTTCCAATCATACCCCTACATACATGGTTACCGGATACCCACGGAGAAGCACATTATAGTACATGTATGCTTTTAGCCGGAATCTTATTAAAAATGGGAGCATATGGATTAGTTCGTATCAATATGGAATTATTACCCCACGCTCATTCTCTATTTTCTCCCGGGTTGATGATAATAGGGACAATTCAAATAATCTATGCAGCTTCAACATCTCCTGGTCAACATAATTTAAAAAAGAGAATTGCTTATTCTTCCGTATCTCATATGGGTTTCACAATTATAGGAATTAGTTCCATAACAGATGCGGGACTCAATGGGGCTATTTTACAAATGATCTCTCATGGATTTATTGGCGCTGCGCTTTTTTTCTTGGCAGGAACGAGTTATGATAGAATACGTCTTGTTTCTCTCGACAAAATGGGAGGAATAGCTATCCCAATGCCAAAAATATTTACATTATTTAGTAGTTTCTCAATGGCTTCTCTTGCATTGCCAGGAATGAGCGGTTTTTTTGCGGAATTGGTAGTATTTTTTGGAATAATAACTAGCCAAAAATATTTTTTCATGTCAAAAATACCCATTACATTTCTAACGGCAATTGGAATGATATTAACTCCTATCTATTCATTATCTATGTTACGTCAGATTTTCTATGGATACAAACAATTTCATGCCCCAAACTCTCATTTTTTTGATTCCGGACCGCGAGAACTTTTTGTTTCGATTTGTATACTTTTACCAATAATTGGTATTGGTATTTATCCAGATTTCGTTTTTTCCCTATCAGTTGACAAGGTAGAAATTATTTTATCTAATTATTTTTTTTTATAGATACTTTGTTTTTATCAAAAAAATAAAAGAATAATATAATAAGATATCTATCAAGTAAAAAAAACTTGAACTTGATTGAATTAGATACGTTTGGAGTTTTTGTTTGAGAACCGTAAAAAACTTTATGGTTCTCAAACAAAAACTCTTACAAACTTTTGTTATATATCCCCCTGTCCCTGTATTCGATTTCTAAGGATCCTTCTTCAATTAGAAGTTAATGTGAATGAACCATAACTATGTAGTCCTATTCCTAATAGATTTATCCCGAAATAGCATATCCAAATTATAAGAAATCCCGTAGAAGCCACAATTGCAGAGTTTATGCCTTGCAAATTCTTATTTGTTCGAGTATGTAAATAAATCCCAAATATAGCCCAAGTAATAAATGCCCAAGTTTCCTTGGGATCCCAATTCCAATATGACCCCCACGCTTCATTAGCCCACACTGCTCCGGAAAGGATACCGATGGTTAAAAAGAGAAAACCTAGACTAATGATACGACAACCCCAAAAATCCAATTGATGAATGAATTGATACCTATGATAATTTCTAAACGAAATAAAAAAAGGATTTCGCACAACATTGCTTATTTCATTCATGTATTTTGTCTCGCCAGAATAAAATGGCCCCGTTAATAAATAATGAATTTTACCAAGAATCTCTAGGTTTTTTCGAAATGTAATTACTAGAAGGGCCATTGATAATAAAGATCCGCATAGAAGAGCTGCGTAGCTCAATACCATCATACTTACGTGCATCATTAACCACTGAGATTGGAGAGCGGGTACTAATTTTGTGGATTGATGAATTTCAGTTAAAAGACCTGAAGTAGCAAACCCTTGGGTAAAAATAGCACTTGGCGTGGTTATTGTACTTAAATGATTTTTATGGTTCCTAAAATAGGGAACTAAATGAATCATGGAAAAACTCCACGAAAGGAACATTAATGATTCATATAAATCACTTAAGGGGAAATGACCTGAATAAATCCACCGAATCACTAAAAATCCTGTTATACACAAAAAAGAAGCTTTCATCCCTTTTTCTGACGAATCATATAGTCCAACAATTTCGTGGACTAATAAGGTCATCAAATAAATAGTAGTTACAATTGAAACAATCGAAAAAGAGACGTGAGTTAATATATGTTCTAAAGTCAAAAATATCATAAAAATCCTAAAAGTCAATATGGAATTCAAGAATTCAATTCATTATAGAATAGGATCTATTTTAGTTCTTTTTGAAGATGCCGCCACTCGGACTCGAACCGAGATGCTCTAGCACTGCTTCCTAAGAGCAGCGTGTCTACCAATTTCACCATAGCGGCGTGCTCGAAATCATAATAGCCCATCTATATTCAATATTCAATCGTTGAGATGGCAGGATTGAATTAGTATCCCTTAGCTTTAGAAAAAAAAATGAATAAAGACTTACTATAATAATAATAAAATAATAACTATTTGAACATATTCAATAAAAGAAAAAGAAAAAAGAATCTTTAGTTGTGAAATAGTGTAAGTTTTCATAATCCAATGCTTTTTTTATCTAGTTAAAAGGGAAGCTCTTCGAGAATTTACCCGTCTTAACTAGATCGTGACCCAATTCTTATTTTTTGAGAATTTTTTCTCTATCTTTATGCGAGATATATTCTATATTAAAATGAAAAATGAAAACCTTCCTAAAACTAAAAAAAGTCTTCTTTTTTTAGTTTTAGGAAGGTTTTCATTTGAAAAAGTGAATAGATGGGAAAGATTCTAATCCCTATCCCACAAAAACTTACAAAAAAAAAAAAAACGAAAGATAAAAATAATCATTTATTTTGGTTATTGCAATATTCAGTAAATAGATTATAGAATATATATATATATTTTATGTATATAATTAATATAAAAAATATATACAGAATCCTGAGTAGCCATTTACCCCAATAAATTAAAGAAAGATAATATAAATTGATGGGAATACTTCCTATTATTTTACTAATTTACTAAATGAAATTAGCAAATTGAGCGATTCGTCGGCATTCAATTTAGAATAGTTCAATGCTTTACTACATTACTTTTTTCGATTAGTCGCACAAAAAAAAAAATTGAAAATTCCCGGAAAAAAGATATCTTGCAAAAGCAAATTCTTTTACTGTCGCCCAGCACCTTTTTGAATTTACAAATATTTTGACGAATACGTTTTTTTGGAACCATCATTAAAAATGAAAACAGAAAAAAATAAAGAGGTTATTTACTATATTATAGTTAACTGGGTAAGACTTCTATTGATCAAAATAGAGATTTTTTTTTTTACTGTATTAGATAAAATATCCGTACATACAAGATCAAAAGTAAAGAATCATTTTTCTCATTTTTCTTTGTTACTATTTAATATATCTTATCTTCTCTTCGCATTAAGATTTATTTCGACGATCTCCATTTCTTGCTGCTATAGATATAGCAATTTAATTGCTTATTCTTATTAATTTAATAATAAAAGGGATTTGATTGAGTATCTCCAGATAGTTTCGTCGTGTTATATTAAATTAACAAAAAATAGATCAAAAAGTTTCATGAAACCTACCTGCTTGAAAAATAAAAAACGCTATTGTAAAAATTGTCAAAATTTCCATTTTCAAATTAGAACGAGTCAATGAGTTAGTTGTTATATTAATTGGTTGAGTGATACTTGACTTGATAATAAATAATAAATAATATTTTTCATAATTTATTTGTTTTCTTTTTTTTTTTTCAGTTATATGCGATTTGATTTCTATTTAATTTAAATCGTCATTTTCTTTATTCAATTCTTTTTTGCTTTTTCCCCAAGAGATAAGAACTGGTGAATCGGAAACAATTAAATAAAATAATAAAAAAAAAAAATACAAAAAGTTTTCTTTTTTTATGGAACATACATATCAATATGCATGGATCATACCTTTTGTTCCACTCCCAGTTCCTATTGCTATAGGAGTGGGACTTCTCCTTTTTCCGACCGCGACAAAAAGCCTTCGCCGTATGTGGGTTTTTCCTAGTGTTTTATTACTCAGTATCATTATGATTTTTTCAGCGGATCTGGCTATTTATCAAATAAACGTCAGTATTGCTCATCAATATGTATGGTCCTGGACTATCCATAATGATTTTTCCTTAGAATTTGGCTATTTGATAGATCCGCTTACTTCCATTATGTTATTATTAATTACTACTGTTGGGATAATGGTTCTTATTTATAGTGACAATTATATGTCTCATGATCAAGGATATTTGAGATTTTTTGCTTATATGAGTTTGTCTAATGCTTCTATGTTGGGATTAGTAACTAGTTCTAATTTGATACAAATTTATTTTTTTTGGGAATTGGTTGGAATGTGTTCCTTTCTATTAATAGGTTTTTGGTTCACACGACCTATTGCGGCAAGTGCTTGTCAAAAAGCCTTTGTAACTAATCGCGTAGGGGACTTTGGTTTATTATTAGGAATCTTGGGTTTTTATTTTATAACGGGTAGTTTCGACTTTCGAAATTTGTTCGAAATAACCAAAAATTTGATTGATAATGATGGGTTCAATTCTTTATTTCTTACTTTCTTTGCCTCCCTATTATTCGTTGGTGCAGTTGCTAAATCGGCACAATTTCCCCTTCATGTATGGTTACCTGATGCCATGGAAGGGCCTACTCCTATATCAGCTCTTATCCATGCTGCTACTATGGTAGCAGCAGGAATTTTTCTTGTAGCTCGACTTATTCCTCTTTTTATATCTATACCCTACGTAATGAATTTTATTTCTTTAATAGGTATGATAACATTACTATTAGGGGCTACTTTGGCTCTTGCTCAAAGAGACATTAAGAGAAGTTTAGCCTATTCTACAATATCTCAATTGGGTTATACTATGTTAGCTTTAGGTATGGGATCTTATCGAGTGGCTTTATTTCATTTGATCACCCATGCCTATTCGAAAGCATTATTATTTTTAGGTTCTGGATCCATTATTCATTCAATGGAAACCTGTATTGGATATTCGCCAGAAAAAATCCAGAATATGGCTCTTATGGGGGGTTTAACAAAATATTTACCAATTACAAAAACTTCCTTTTTGTTAGGTACACTTTCTCTTTGTGGTATTCCACCTCTTGCTTGTTTTTGGTCCAAAGACGAGATTCTTTATGATAGCTGGGGATATTCGCCTCTTTTTGCGATAATAGCTTCTTTCACGGCGGGTTTAACTGCATTTTATATGTTTCGAATGTATTTACTGACTTTTGAGGGGCATTTAAACGTTTATTTTCAAAATTTTAACGGCAAAAAAAATAGCTCGTTCTACTCACTATCTATATGGGGTAAAGATGGATTGAAATTGAGAAAAGCAAATTTGCTTTTATCAACAATAAATAATATTGAAAGCGTTTCCCTTTTTTTGAAAAAAGGGTATCCAATTCATGGGAATGCAAGAAATGTGATGCGACCTCTTTTTACTATTACTCTTTTTTCCAATAAAAAAAATTCAATCTATCCCCAGGAATCGGACAATACAATGCTATTTCCACTTATTGTATTGGTTTTATTTACTTGTTTCATCGGATCCATAGGACTTCCTTTTGATCAAAAGGAAGTCTATTTTGATATATTATCAAAATGGTTAGCTCCGACGATAACTTTTTTACAGTCAAATTCAAACAATTCTATGGATTCGTATGAATTTGTCACAAATGCATTTTTTTCAGTAAGTATAGCCTTTTTTGGAATATTTATAGCGTCTCTTTTATATAGGCCTGTTTATTCATCTTTTCATAATTTTGGCTTAATGAATTTATTTATGAAAACGGGGCCTAAAAGACTCTTCTGGGACCAAAAAATCAATATTCTCTATAATTGGTCATATAATTGTGCTTATATTGAAGCTTTTTATAAAACTATCTTTATTAGTGGCATAAGAAGGTTAGCAGAACAAATGTCTTTTTTTGATAGAGGGGTAATTGATGGAATTACGAACGGGGTTGGTGTTATAAGTTTCTTTGTAGGAGAGGGGATAAAATATATGGGGGGCGGTCGAATTTCTTCTTATCTTTTCTTTTATTTATTTTATTTATCCATTTTTCTTTTTTTAGTAATTTACTACTTACTATAGCTATAGTGACGTTTTCTTTTACTTTATTTTTTGATGAGAACAGAAAGAAAAAGAATAAGCCTACTCCGCGGAGCAATGCCAACAGAAGCCAAGTCCCAACCCGAGTATGAAACATTGTCGCCAAAAGGAGGCAATATTTTGATTGACATCCTCTGATTCCGTAGAACAAGAGATAGCCATTCCTAATATAATCAGACAAATCTCAGTTTTACTAAATACTAAAAGGTAATCTCTGTCATAGAAATTTTGCGTCGTTGAGCTCGCATGGATCCTTTAATTAAATCGCGATCAAAATCTGGTTCTTCTAGATAGGAAAGCAAAGCAATTTCTTCCGGTTCCTCCTCCTCCTTCTTATCTTCCTTATCCTTAATAGTATTCTTAGGATTTTCAATAGTCCGAGCATTCTCGGCAGTTTTATCTGTCTTATCTTCGTCAGTAGTAGTCTTAATATTCTCGGCAGTCTTATCTGTCTTATCTTCGTCAGTAGTAGTCTTAGGATTTTCGATAGTCCGAGCATTCTCGGCAGTTTTATCTGTCTTATCTTCGTCAGTAGTAGTCTTAGTATTTTTTTCGATAGTCCTAGCATTCGCACCAGTCTCCGTCTCTTTCTCAGTCTCGTTCTCAGTCTCGTTCTCAGTCTCTTTCTCAGTATAAATGACTACGCGTCTTACTTCTGGTGAACAAATATCATAAGCCTGATTTTCCTCTTCTTCATTGTCTTTTGGCTCGTTTTCCAAATCCCCCCAATCCACGTTCAATTTGTATGACCATCGAGGAACCTTTTTTTCGATTTCAAAGTTTTCGATTGCAATTTCAAGGTTTTCAATTTCATCATTTTCGTTTAAATTCAAAGCCGTATTAGGCCTTGGTTCCCCTGCAAATTCACTTCGAATTTCTCGATCTTCATCTTCAAATGCACTTTGATATTCTTTATCTTCGTCTTCAAATGCACTTAATGCACTTTGATAGTGATATTCTTTTTGTTGTTGATCTTCACTTTTTTTGTCTTCTTGATCTTCAAATTCTCGGAAATCATTAGGAAGGATATCTTGAAGCTTAAGCTTATTCCACATGCTTGTTAGGGAATCTTCTATCGGGTTGTTTAAAGGATTGTTGATGCTTGAGTCCAAATCGAAATTTCTAATTGTTCCACGGTGGGGTCCGCTCAAAAAAGGATCATACACTTTTGGTAAGCAGTTTTGCTCAGTCCCATCATTGTACAATCTAGTCCTTTTTTCAAGTACATCATCAAGAGAACCCTTGTCTAGAGCTTCAATTCGCTTGATAAATTCGTTGCTTAGGCTCTTTCTTTTTTGTTCGTTGGTAGAAACCCAACGATTATATAGTTCTTCCGAGGATCTTGTTTCTGTCGTGTCTAAAAACCACCTTTTTTGTATCATTTCAAAAAAAGTTGACAAACTGGGTGGATATGTAAAAGAGATTCTTTGTTTTCCGTCACTTAGGCATGTAGCAAAAAAATATTGTGCCATTTCGTTTTCGTTTCTTACAGCATTTGCAGGTTGATTGGTTGTTATATATCGCAATGGACGATTCCATCGTTTATAATCGAAAAGAAGAGTCACAATAGGTTTTTCAAATTTCTCCTTTGTTTTTTCCTCTTCATCCACTTGGATCTCTTCGGAATCGGAAGTGGTTTCTATTTCTACATCTGTTTCTTCCTCACTTTCCCCCATTTCTTTTTTTTTTTTTGAGTTTTCCTTCAGTTTCTTAGTGAAAATAGGCGAGGGTATTCCGCCTAAATTGTAGGCACAGGTGATAAATAAGAGAATACTCAAAATTCGACCCATAGAAGTTCTCAAGTCTGCCACAAGGTACTTATTTGATCTAGCGTGCCTTCTACCTATACGCGGCATTGCTATGATAGAAGGATTTTGCCGTATCCAGAATACTACCCATCCAACCCATTTCATGAAAAAAATGTGACCAATTAACCAACCAAGAAAACTACTTG